TAACTACAGGCCTAGCAAACGAAAAATTTGGATAGGATCCAATACAATAAGATCTCCCCCTTATCAAAAGCGGACGTGAAGGTTCCCTCTCATCCGGCTCAAGTAGTTACACCAAATAAAGATAAAGAAAGGGGTTTCCGTTTTCAAATTCTATAAAACCTCTAATCTAAAAGAAAAAGTTTACTCTTTACTCAAGTCTTCAATAAAGACCAAGCAACATTTCATTGATGCATTCTTCTTTTTATTTAGATTTTTTGAATTATTTATCCAATTCTCAATTACGACAGAAAAGAAATGAAGAAAAGAAATGAAATGTCCAATTCTTGAGTAGTCTACCTCCCTTTGAATGAGGAATCTCCTAAATGGAATTCTGAATTAAAGGAGTATCCTGGAATTCATAAAAGATTTTCTTGTCTATGTATCATTCCATTTGATCTTTTAGGTCCAGACTTCGCCTCGACGGTTATGCCATGATGTCCTTAAGCCTATATGCGATGGATAAACTTCTGCAACCATGATATATTTGCTTATTTGAACATAATTTCAGTTCTTTCTAAAAGAGATGGAATAGTGAATTCCACAAAAAAAAGACTTTTTTTTTCACGAGGTACGGCTAGAAATTGATATTTATTTGTTACTGAATCGACCATAGACCAATTCCCCTTTTTGGGGGGGAGTATTCAATACACCCATAATTCTGAGCTTCATGTGACTCATCCCAAGAGACATGTCAGATCTAGGGCATCCCAATTCATTTGAATGGAATGACAGTTTCTCATTCGGAATCTGTAAAATAAGAATTTTTATCAAATCACACATCGCAATATACTAGACATTCTAATTCTTTAAGAGGTTTATCTAAAAGATTCGCGATATAACTAGGAAGACGTTTCAAATACCACACATGGGTTACTGGGCATGCCAGTTTTATATAGCCCATTTGATATCTACGTATCCGAGAATCAACAAATTCTACTCCACATTGTTCACAAAATCTTTGGTCGTCTTTTTTATCTACGATTACTCGATAATTTCCACAAGCACAAATCCCACTTTTTATAGGCCCAAAAATTCTTTCACAAAATAATCCATCTTTTTCAGGCTTATTGGTTTTGTAATGAAAAGTATAGGGTTTTGTTACCTCCCCAACTATCTCTCCATTAGGTAGGATTTTTTTTGCCCAAGCACTTATTTGTTTAGGAGAAACTGATCCAATTCGGAGTTGTTGATGTTTATACTGATCAATCATAGAATCAAAATTTTGATTTAGTCCAATTAAGCTTCCTTCCTATGAATCCGGAAGTTCTTCTCAGATACAAGGAAATGATTCAGTTCCAGAGCCAAAGATCGTAGTTCTCGAACGAGCAATCGAAAAGATTCTGGAGCATCCGCAGGTTTAGGTATTGTTCCTCCAATGATCGTAGTCCCAAGTACTTCTTGGCGAGCTTTAATATGATCAGATTTATAAGTAAGCATCTCTTGTAAAATATGAGCAACACCAAATCCCTCGAGGGCCCAAACCTCCATTTCGCCTACCCGTTGTCCTCCTTGCTTGGCCCTTCCTCTAAGGGGTTGTTGCGTAACAAGTGCATAATGTCCACTGGAACGTCCATGTATTTTATCATCAACTTGATGAATCAATTTCAATATATAAGGCTTTCCCATTATAACGGGCTGTTCAAAAGTATTCCCTGTTCTTCCATCAAATATTCTGCTTTTTCCCGGATACTCGGGTTCAAATATCCATGGATTCGATGTTTGTTTACTGGCTTCATATAATTCAGAAAACACTAATTTTCTCGAAGCCTCTTGTTCATATCTCTCATCAAAAGGTGCTATTCGATAATGTCTATCTAGCATACCCCCCGCTAATCCGAGTGAGCATTCAAATATCTGTCCTACATTCATTCGGGAAGGTACCCCTAATGGATTGAAGACCATATCAACGGGTCTTCCATCTTGCAAATAAGGCATATCCTGTCTAGACAAAATCTTTGAAACGATACCTTTATTTCCATGTCTCCCGGCCACTTTATCACCTACTTTGATTTCACGTTTCTGTGAAATATATATACGAATCGTTTCTGGATTATAACTAGAACCTCCCTTTTTGTGGATCCATCTCACATCAATAACTCGACCCCTACCACCTATAGGTAGTTTTAGACACGTTTCCTTTGAGGTGGATACTTGAATGCCAAGTATAGCTCGTAATAATCTATCTTCCGGGGCATACGAGGATTCTTTCGCCATTTGAGGCGTTAATTTACCCACTAAGATATCGCCCGTTTCCACCCAAGATCCCAGGATTACAATTCCATTTTTGTCTAAATTTCGGAGTAGATGGGCTTCTAGGTGTGGAATTTCATTAGTGATTCTTTCAGGACCATGGTTTGTCACATGAGTCTGAATCTCATATTTCCATATATGAAAAGAAGTATAAAGATCTTCATAGACCAGACGCTCACTAATTAGTACAGCATCTTCAGAATTGTAACCT